ACTCCCAACCAAGTCGCACAAACCTACTTCCTCAATCAATAACAAAACACCTCTGGAGAAACCCCCTCCACACCTACAGGCATAAAAGAATGGTTAACACCACAAATCTCCCTGCACTGCCCAAACATCACACCAGACCTTATTAAATGCACCCCAAGCTGGTTGATTCGACCTGGAACAGCATCCACCTTTACCCCGAGAGAAGGAAGTGCTCAAGCATGAATAACATCGGCAGACCTAACAAGAACTCGCCTGTCAACCCCATAGGGCAATACACACCGATTATCTACCTCCAACAACCGATAACCCCCCTCGCCAATATCCCCAGACCCCACTATATATGAATCAAAACTAACCGCTCGACCACCGTCCCTATACTCATACTCCCAATACCACTGATGCCCAATAGCCTTTAAACTAACCGAAGGCCCACCCACCTCATCTAACAAATATAACAACCGTACAGAAGGAATAGCTAAAATTAGCAAAAGCAACCCAGGAATTACAGTCCAAGCTGCCTCAAGAGCCTGAGCCTCTACAACAAACCGAGAGGATAAACCACTCTTCAACAAACAAAACATCATATAACCAACAAAGGAAGACACCAACACAAGAACAAACATAGCATGGTCATGAAAAAAAGCCAACTCAGATCTTAGTACACTAAAACTATCCTGAAACCCCAACTGACCTCAAAAGCTCATCTACACTCACCCACACCCGATATCACCAAACCCACATACACATTAACCTACCCACCCTAACGAAAAGATTAACTTATCCACAGAACCACAATCTGTTGTTTTTATTAAACTACTCGTTACTCTCTCTCACCAAAAACATCCCAATTATTAACCTTAACAAAACATATAACAAACAACCAAACCTTACTTAACAAACAAACAAAGCCAAACAACAAACCCTAAACAACACCAAAACTCAAAACAACAAAAGAGAAGTAGCCGAGCTAATATGAGGCTTCTAACCACATAAAGAGAGGTTTAACTCCTTCCACTTCTCTACGCCATAGCAATGAAATCACCACACAAGTTTCTATTCTTATTTCTGATAATTAGAAGCACCTGCATAGTAATCTCTTCCTCTAACTGACTAACAACATGGATAGGGCTAGAAATCAACATATTAGGATTTATCCCACTAATATACTTGAAAGAAACCCCAAATGAATCAGAAACAGCCGTAAAATACCTGATTCCACAATCACTAGGCTCAACAATCTTTATCGTATCAGCACTAACCTCCTCTTACCTTGCAGAATTACAACCAATAATATCTATAGCAATGTGCCTAAAACTTGGGGCTGCACCATTCCATTACTGATTCCCATCCGTAATAGCAGGCCTCCCGCTACTACCGGCTTTCATCTTATTAACCTGACAAAAAATCGCCCCCATCTTTGCTATTAACTCCACTAGTCCAGACATCTCTAACAGAACTATACTAATTGCCAGCATTAGGGCTCTATGAGGAGGAATTGGTGGTCTCAATCAAACAGACATCCGCTCCTTACTAACCTACTCATCAATCGCCCACACAGGGTGGATATTAGCCGCCATTAACAGAAATAGCCCAACCTTAGCTATTTATGTTACGGCTTATATTCTAATTAACACCTCAATTTATGTATCATTAACCTCAACCGCTATAAAAATACACAAACAACTTTTCTCAGCAAAAAGACCACATAACTCACTACTACTAGCTACTAGTATCCTCTCCCTTGGAGGACTACCACCGCTCACCGGATTTGTTATAAAGCTACTAGTAATTAACTTTACCCAAGCTAGCATATTAATCATTCTAACCCTAATTCTAGGAGCCTTAATCAGCCTATTTTTTTACTTGTCAGTCACATTCTCCCCATTACTAGAACTCGGTAAGCTACATACAATTAAACTTGATAGTTCAAAACCGCTAGTTGTATTTTCCCTCGCACAAATCCTACCACTATCCATAATCTTACTGTTCTTTTAGGCTACCAACCCTAGTGGGGTAAGCTAAACTAAGCTATTGGGCTCATAACTCAGAAATAGAATCTACTCTCCCCTCTAAATTTTTAGATACTCAGACAAATAACTTTATATTAATAAAACTAACCCTCCCACTCTAACGACCCCTCCCGCCACTCATGGACAACTCCCACAAACAACACCAACAAAAAAAATAACAATACCACAAACCCACCAACTCATATTAAAGGTCTACCAACCACCATTACAGCCGGAAATAGTAAAATGATCTCTACATCAAAAACCACAAAGATAACAGCCAGTAAAAAAAACCGCAAAGAAAACGGTACGCGAGAAGACCCCACCGGATCAAACCCGCACTCAAACGGACTAGACTTCTCTCGACCAGAAAACACAGAAAACCCCAAAAACAATCCTACCATCAACAACACAAGACACAAAACTATTGATAATACAACCCTTACTATAACCTTTTCCATCTACCTAACCATTCGTCCTTAGGTAACTATCCCCCCAACCCCTCACTTATTAAGTTTTATTTACTCTAATAAACAAAAACTTAACTAATCAACATTAAAATATCTAATAGTTCTGTACTTTAACGAAAAGATTTGATTTGCAATTAACCATTGGGTAACAACCCTAGAACTACAAAGGACCTCGGAGAAGATTTGCCTTGAAATCAAACAGAAAGTGTTCGACTCACTTATCCTTTTCAAGCCATACCCAACCGCTAATTAAGTGTCACTTTGCACATTGACTTTTCACGTCAAAAGAGCATCCTATGCATTTAGCTATTCAAAAATTCACCACTAAACTAACAAAACTACTAACTCTACTAAAATGACTTGCCGTACTAGCCCTTTCCTTGCCATTAATTATCTCCCTAATTGTCTTTAACTACCCAATCTGCCCAAGAACACTAGCCACTGACCCTACTACAACCCCTAATCCACCAATACCACTACTTAGTCAGGACAATACAACAAACCCAGAACCTCACCCAACCCCAGGCGAATACCCGCTAGTACAAAGCCAAAGCCACGAAAACATTAACCAAACCCAGACAAGACCCAACTCTGATCAACCTTCTACAACCAACACTTAATCATACCAACCTATAACAAAACCATCTCAAAGGATTTAAGTTAAGAAAACTAATAGCCTTCAAAGCTTTAAATGATCACAGTCAATCCTTGCCCACAGACAAGAAACATTTAGTACTATGGTTTCGGCCCATAGCCAGGTATAGACCTATACCCTTGTTTTTTATATTTCATTGATGTACCAAATTAACTATACCAACTTAACTACATATGGTAGCCCACACGCATTGTGCCTATAGTTATACTCATAAACAGCCTTTAACAGGTCTAACCTATGTCTTAACTTATGACTTTACTAGCAGAGTCAAGGCTAGTCCCACAACACCAATGTTCTATATTGGACCGGCTAGGAAACTAGGCCCCAGAAAACAAGTAAGTAGGGGTGGCATAAATGGTGCCAGCAGTCGCGGTTATACCATTACCCCAAGTTAATTCTCACAAAAAGGAGTAAACTAACTGACTAATAGATTAACTTTCTACGTAAAAAATAAATTACAACCAAGTCCAACCTAGTCACCACCCAAAACAACTCCAACAAACCACAACCTCAAAACTCGGATTAGATACCCGACTATTGTGTGGCTCAACACATAAAAGAACACTACAAGCGAAAGCTCGAACCTCAAACAACGTGGCGGTGCTTAACTCCTCATCAGGGGATCCTGTAACTTAAATCGATAATCCACGATCACCCAAGCTTTTCTCGTACCCAGCTTGTGTATGGCCGTTTACGCCTGCTCAAAAAAGACTACAAAGGAGGCAATAGGGCTTTCCCCCGAATTCAGGTGACATACAGCCAATGAAAAGCCGACTTATGGGATACAAATAAATACCCTATCAGACTCAAACCAGAAATGATTTTACCAAGGAGGACTTGAAAGTAAGACATGGCACAAAAAGCCAATCTGAATAAGAACTTAAGCGCGCACAAATCGCCCGTCACTCCGGCAGTAAAGCCGGATAAGTCGTAACATAGTAGGGGTAATGGAAATTGCCCCTATCTCGCTTATGATGGCCGAGCTCCACAGGCATCGAGCTTTTAACTCGACTACAGTATATACTTCTAAGCAGCCTTGCGAAGCTAACCTAGCATCGGTCTTGTAAACCGAAGATAAGACATAACTTCTCCAAGGCTCACCAAGCAAAGTGGCCGAGATTCAGGCAAAAGATTGTAGCTCTTTACACGGGCCATCCCCTTTGCAAGCCCTCTACTTTCTAACACCCACCTAATAACAGAAACATCTTTACCCTTTAGTACCCAATCAAACCAGTCAATACTCATTACCCGCAAGGGCATCACTTCGCACACGACAGAAAAGCTAATACCTTGTCCCTTTTGCATCATGGTGAAGCAACAAAAACCTAATAACTTTAAGCTCCCGAATAACTATGAGCTACTAAACCCTAAAATTAATGTTTCATAATTAATACAGTAATATTTAGTAGAAGTAACAAGCCTCCCATATAGTTAGATAGCTGGCTTTCCTTTAAAAACACCAAAGTGTCTCACCATAGACTAATTATCACTCGCCTATGGATGTCAACCTTCCGAGGACCAGCTCTGAAGGGCAAAAAAATATCATCACCCAATTGTCTAATAGTAGGCCTAAAAACAGCCACCCAATAGCGTTCCAGTTAATAAACTATAAATAACTAACATCAAACCACAATTTTCCAACAAAAGGAACCTGACGTTAAACCACAATCGTCAACGAACCGGCATTCCATTAGTATTTATAACTGCTAAACCTACACAACTAAAAACAACTAAAACAAAACTTTACCAACCCATCAACCGTAGAGAGTGAACTCGGCAACAAAGTTCTCTGCCTGTTTACCAAAAACATCGTCCTTTGACACCTAGCATAAAGGATAATGCCTGCCCAGTGAACATTTAAACGGCCGCGTTAGCGTGAGCGTGCTAAGGTAGCGTAATAAATAGCCTCTTAATTGGAGGCCAGTGAATGGCAAGACTAAGAACACCTATACACCCTACGTAAAAAAAATTTTTCGTCTAAGTGAAAAGACTTAGATGGTTAAGGAAGACGAAAAGACCCCGCGGAACTTTACTTTATCTAATACAAACACCAACAACTAATAGTATGAAAAGTTTGATTGGGGCAATCTCGGAACCCCCAAGCTTCCGACATCTTAAGAAAAGTATAAAAAACTCACTATGGACAAGACAGAAGTTACCCCGGGGATAACAGCGTTATCCAACTTAAGAGTACGCATCGAAAGTTGGGTTTGCGACCTCGATGTTGGCTTAAGGACATCCGCATTAGTGCAGCCGCTATGCAGGACAGTCTGTTCGACTGTTACACCCTTACACGAGCTGAGTTAAGACCGGCGCAAGCTAGGTTGGTTTCTATCTCCTTTTTCTTAATATCACTCTTCATTGTACGAAAGGACCTCAAGAGATGCAGCAAGCAAAGCACACCTTACACAACCTAACTCTTACCTTACTATATAAATCAAACTGTGGGTTAGTATAACAATACCACTGACTTAGGATCAGTAAATAAGCAATACGCTTACCCGCCAACTAGGGAAGAAGCTTCATTCAGCAATTAGCTGTTACCTAATCCGTAGTGATATAATATCACCTGCCCTATTACAGAAAGTAGTTTAAACAAAACAAAAACTTTGGGAGTTTTAGACTTAGCAATACTAACTTTCTGAATCAAATTACCATTACGAAAAACCCACCCTATAATCAAAGTACTAAATAACTCTCTCTACGACCTGCCAGCCCCCACAAACCTATCCACTTGATGGAACTTCGGATCTCTCCTCGGACTCTGCCTAGGTACACAAATTGTTACAGGCCTATTCCTAGCCATACACTATACATCAAACGTAGAACTTGCATTCTACTCAGTCTCCCATATCTCACGAGATGTCAACTTCGGCTGACTCATACGCGCCATTCATGCGAATGGCGCGTCCTTCTTTTTTGTCTGCCTCTACCTCCACTCTGGACGAGGGATATACTATGGCTCATACCTAGCTAACGAAACCTGAAATATCGGCATCATCCTCATATTCCTTACCATAGCCACAGCCTTCCTTGGGTACGTACTACCTTGAGGCCAAATATCCTTCTGAGGGGCCACGGTCATTACCAACTTACTATCCGCAATCCCGTACATCGGCAAAACTTTAGTCTACTGACTATGAGGTGGCTTTTCTGTCTCTAACGCTACACTAAACCGATTCTTTGTCCTCCACTTCGTCCTCCCATTCGCCATCGCAGCTTTTGCCATCATCCACCTCCTATTCCTCCATGAAACTGGATCCAACAACCCACTAGGCATCTCCTCAAATGTCAACTTAATCCCATTCCATGTATTTTATACAGTGAAAGACACTGTTGGATTCGTTGTTATACTGGGTTCACTAACAACCATCTGCCTTTTTTCCCCCAACTTACTAACAGACCCAGAAAACTTCATCCCAGCAAACCCACTAAGAACACCTGTTCACATTCAACCAGAATGGTACTTCCTATTTGCATACGCAATCCTCCGATCTATCCCTAATAAGCTAGGTGGAGTGTTAGCCCTATTAATGTCTATTTTAATCCTCGTATTTTTACCACTAACTCATCTAAACACCATGCGTTCCATTAGATTCTACCCACTAAATCAAGCAATCTTCTGAAGATTCGTTGGAATCTTCCTAATCCTTACATGAATTGGGAAACAACCAGTAGAAGAACCATTCATCTGAATTGGACAAACCTTTTCCTCACTGTACTTCTCATACTTTATTATTGCACCACTAATAGCAAAACTGTGAGACCTTACTATTTTTCGCAAATCCCAATAACCCACCGGATACATAGTTTAAACCTAAACCATAACACTGAAAATGTTAAAATGGCATATGCCTGTCTCCATTGCTGCTTTCACAGCTCACTCCCCTAAAAAACAAACACTTAAACCCCTTAAAAGATCAAGAGCATAAGCAAAAAAACAACGATAATAATAAAAATCCGCGTAAAAACTAGAAGCCTATTCTTTTGCACAACATATGATAGCCCAGTCCCACCTTTCACAACTCCGAACACCCCCTGACCCCCAAAAACTTCTATCCAACCCTGGTCCAAATGCAAGTGCACAAGCACACCACTCTTCAAGCCACCGCCAGCTACTAACCTACCAGAAATCATATTTATAAACCACATCCTAGATAAAAACCGAGCCACTCCAGTAACCGTTACTAACCAAAACTTTCAGGTCTTCAAATACCTAACACTAACATATACCAAACCACCAAAAGTAACAACCACAATAACACCTTTCCCAAACCCACTAATCACGTCGAATCCGCTTATAACCACCCATAACCCTTGTAAAAACCACCCACCAAAGATCGCTCCAACTGCCAAAACAAGAATAGAAACCACTACATAACCTCTCTCCTCACCAAAAGAAACCAAAGAACCCCCAAACCTCTGCCCAAATACCGCCATTAATAAAATACGCAATCTATACACCAACCTAAGACTAGCCCCAACTAACACAATAGCAACTTCTGCCAAACCGCCCAACCTGCTAAAAGCCCCCTCCAAAACCAAATCCTTCGAATAGAACCCCCTAAGAAAAGGCATACCACACAAAGCTGCACTTCTTAAAATTAAACATCCACTGCTAAAAGGCAGCAACCGCCCAATCCTACCCAAAATTCGCCCATCTTGGACATCTCCAGTACAATGAATGACAGACCCAGCACACAAAAATAAAAGAGCCTTAAACAATGCATGAGTAAACAAATGGAAAACAGCAATAATTGGATACCCAATCCCCACTGTAAACATTATAAGACCAAGCTGTCTAAGCGTTGACAGAGCAATAATCTTCTTTAGATCGACCTCGTAACAAGCCCTCAACCCAGCCATTAAAAGGGTCAAACCACCAATTTTCCTCAAAAACCACAAAACGTCAGGGCTCTCCAACAAGCTCCCATAAAACCGGATCACTAAATAAACACCAGCCGTGACCAAAGTTGACGAATGTACAAGAGCTGACACAGGAGTCGGAGCGGCCATGGCCGCTGGTAGCCATGCGGAAAACGGAATCTGCGCCCTCTTTGTTATTGCCCCAACAACTACTAATAACCTAATCAACATACCAAAATCCCCAAACAACCCATACCCAAATCGTCATTCCCCCCAATTAACCAAGAAACAAATAGCCAAAATTAACAAGGCATCACCAATCCGATTAGCTAGAACAGTTAATATCCCAGCAGCCAAAGACTTCTTGTTTTGGTAATAAATCACAAGAGCAAAAGAAACAATCCCTAAGCCATCCCACCCTAAAAGAACTGTGACAAGCCTAGGAATAAAGATTAGTAAATTCATAGAACCAACAAACCCCATAATTAACAACATAAACCGTCGGATAAACACCTCACCCTCCATATACCTTATCCTGAACAACGATACAGAGCCAGAAATCAAGCACACAAAACAAGAAAATGTCACTCTTATCCTATCAACAATAACCGGCAAAGTTCAATCACTACCACACAGGCAAAAAAACTGCCACTCAACCAAATACCTGCTCGAACCAGCCACCCCATAAACCCCAAACCCTAACATCAGTGCCCTAACGAAAAATAAAAAAACCGAACAAAGTAAGGGAGAACCAAGCTTATCCAAAAACTTCATAAGTACCTCGTACCGTTACATCAAACAACAATAGACGAGATTAACCTTTAGGGTACCATAGACTCCTCTATCAAGATCCACTCTCTATTACTCCTTTCTTTATATTTTCTACTTGGCTTTACCATAGACTCCTCTATCAAGATCCACTCTCTATTACTCCTTTCTTTATATTTTCTACTTGGCTTTACCATAGACTCCTCTATCAAGATCCACTCTCTATTACTCCTTTCTTTATATTTTCTACTTGGCTTTACCATAGACTCCTCTATCAAGATCCACTCTCTATTACTCCTTTCTTTATATTTTCTACTTGGCTTTACCATAGACTCCTCTATCTCTCCCCCGACCCACTTTATCACTTCCTCACCTATTGTAAAGAAATAAATTGTTTATTTACCTACAACTATTTATAAACGAATACTGTTGACTCAACAACACTGTGGGCCAGTGATTTTCACGAATGAATTTGGATCATTAGATGGAGTTAATGCCTCCGCCCTCAACGCTAACAAATTTCTGTCTTGTAGTATATACCACCCAATTACTGTAAACTGCAACTTTACTGAAGCAAAAGCCAAGACATATCCTATTGGTATCACACCGGAAGAACGGACTACCCTGATGAGGCAGAACATGGGCCCATGCCCTGATACCCGCCACAAAAGGTAGTATATAAATTACATCTTGTTTACACCAAGCAGAAGGTAAATAACCCCATTTGAAGTAAAGTGGCAGAAAAGTGCCTCAAGTTTAAGCCTTGATTAAGGAGATTACTCCCTTTGCTAATTACTCAGCACTTAATCTCCACTTTGATCACATATGCACTAATTCTACTTGGCGTAGCCTTTTTTACCCTCCTAGAACGTAAAGCCTTAGGGTACTTTCAAATTCGAAAGGGCCCCAACAAAGTTGGAATTATTGGAATTCCACAACCACTAGCCGATGCTCTAAAACTTTTTGTGAAAGAGTGGGTAATACCCCTATCCTCAAACTACTTGCCATTTATCCTAACCCCAACAATCATACTTATTATGGCGCTAAGCCTATGACAGCTATTCCCATCTTATATACTGTCCTCTCATATAGTACTAGGCATACTGCTATTCCTATGTATTTCTTCTCTTGCCGTCTACACAACCCTAATAGCTGGTTGATCTTCAAACTCCAAGTATGCCTTACTAGGGGCCATTCGTGCAATGGCCCAAACCATCTCCTATGAAGTCACTATAACTTTAATTATTCTCTTCTACCTATTCTTAACAATAAAACTCGACTTGGTTAGTATTCGCACCATTAATACCTCCATACCCACCGCTAGGCTATTTCTTCCCTTAAGAATTATATGAATTGCAGTAATTCTCGCTGAAACAAACCGAGCTCCATTTGATTTTGCTGAAGGGGAGTCAGAACTAGTTTCTGGGTTCAATGTAGAGTACGGAGGAGCAGGATTCGCCTTCCTATTCATGGCCGAATACAGCAATATCCTCATAATAAGACTTCTTACATCATGCCTCTTAACAGGCACCTTAGGCTTTTCTATTCCAATTGCAGTAATCTTTCTTTGAGCCCGAGCTACTCTCCCCCGATATCGATATGACCTACTAATAGCAATAGCCTGAAAATCGTTTCTGCCAATAAGGCTGGCAATTTTACTTTGGCTAACACCACTTGTATACCTTAAGTAACAATAAAAATAAAACACAGGTAGTATAAAGAGTACAGCTGCCTTCCAAGCAGAGAGACCAAACTTGGCCAGTGTAATTACACTCTTTATTTTATCAACCCTATGACTATATTCAATACTTAGAATGACCCTGCCAATACACCCACTCTCTCTAGGCATAATAGTTTTATTGCTAGCCTTTATTAATTGCATCCTCGTCGGGACAATAAGCCCTTGATATGCATACATACTTTTCTTCATCTTTATTGGGGGAATACTTGTAATATTTGCTTACATTGCCTCACTCTCTCCCAACATAACGTTCTCCACCAACACTCAACTAATACCTGCCACCGCAACCCTCTTCTCTATACTCTACTTCCAAAACTCAAGCCTCCCACCAAGGCAATCCAACTACACCATAAACCTCAGTGTCGACACTACAGCCCAAACCCTAAACTCCCTATACCTTCAAGAAGGTAACACATGCTTAGTTCTTCTTGCCAGCATCTTACTATTCACCATAGTAGCCAGCGTAAAACTATGCAAACCAAAGATAGGGGCTTTACGCCCCTACATATAACACTGTTTATACTCCACCATAAAATACTCTATTAAACTTTAAAGAAAAAGAGTTAAGGCCACCCCAACCACCCCAAGCGGCACCACCAACCTAAAACTCACTAAATAACCAACAAACTCCTCCACAACCACCCTACGAATTCAGACAGGGCACTGCCCATGCTGTGTACTCGAATACACATATCAAGAATAAACCCCACTCAAAAATGTCATAACACCAGTAAAAGCCCCAAAAATCACCCTATAGCTCAACACAGACACCCCCAACATCAACTCTCCCCATAAATTTAAAGAAGGTGGAGCAGCCATATTAATCGCACATATCAAAAATCAACATAAAGCAATACCTGGGACTAAAACCAAGCCGCCTTTCACCAAGTATAGACTCCGAGTACCGTAACACTTATAAGTCTCACTAGCTAAAAAAAATAGCCCAGCAGAACATAAACCATGAGCGACCATCATCAATAAACAACCCAATCACCCCCATTCTGTACCAGACAACACCCCGCCTAAAACCAAACTCATATGCCCAACAGAAGAATAAGCCACCAAAGCTTTCACATCGTTCTGAGCAAAACAAACCATGCTTGCAACAACCCCTCCCCCAACCCCTAAACAAAATACTAAAGTGGTAAAAAAAGACCTACACAACCTAAGCCTGTAAATAAACCGAATAAGTCCGTAACCACCCAACTTCAATAAAACACCGGCCAAAATTATAGACCCAGCCACCGGAGCCTCAACATGAGCCTTAGGTAGCCACAAATGAAACCCATAAATCGGCAATTTTACCAAAAAAGCTAATGAGGCGCATACAACCACCAACCACCCATACCCCAAACCTGAACAATACCACCCCCAAAAAACAGACCCACCCTCAGCCAACATAACTATAATTAAAACTAACAAAGGAAGAGAAGCCCTAACAGTATAAAGCATCATATACTTCCCAGCCTGCAACCGCTCTGGTTGATACCCCCAACCTAAAATAATTAGCAGGATAGGAATCAACCTAAACTCAAATATAATATAAAAACCAAGCAAAGACCTAAGCCTAAAACAAAAAATTAGGGCCAAAGTCAATACCAAAACCCTAACAACAAACCTAATACATCTATTACCACCCTTATAAATATCACGCCCGCTAGCCAACACCCTTAACCTAGAAACCAGGATAGTCAAAGACACAAGCCCAAAAGAATAACTATCCACAGCCAACATCTCACCACAACAACTAATAACCCCTAACGGACTAAATCACAACCCAAGCCTAATTATTAGTATTACAACACAACCCCAAATAAACCCCCACCACAACAAAGCATGCCTGAAACACCCAACCATAAGCATAATTACCCCAACAATTAATATACTAAAAATGACCAGACACTAACCCACCAACGTAATCACTTCCAGTCCTACGAACCAAAGAAACTAACACCCTTAGCCCTAACGCTGCTTCGCATACACCAAACCCTAAAAAGATTAAACAAATATTCCTCAACCCACCAAAACCCCAAAATACACCAAAAATCATAATATAAACCCTCAAAGTAAAAACCTCCATTCTCAATAAAGCCCCAAAAAGCCTTTTCCGCTGTGATATTAAACATACCCCTCCAACTAATACACCAATAACCCCCACACCCACAACAGAAAAAAACCTCATATATAACTATCTCCCAAGCTTCAATCCTACACCAAATCGCCATCCCTTCTTACCACTAACTGTTGAAGATCCAACCGCCTTACCCCCACTAACCCGGTACTCTCTACGGAAACCCCACCAAAAAACTGCAACGACAACAGCTCAACAAATGACAAAGAAAAAGACTACTATTACCCAAGACATAGGACTTAACTGAGGCACAAAAGAATACCACAAGGCAACCCAAGCTTGACAAGCTCATGTTATACTTTAACTAATTCTTTTAACTAGCCTAATGCTTATACCCCATTGGATGGTCAGAAGAGTACAACCCTACTAGCAAAACAAAAACATAAGCCTGCAAAAACCTCACAGCAAACTCAAACAACACATAACCTCACATCACAACACTACCCAACAACCCCCCAACCAATGACATCCCATAAAGAAAACCAACAAGATACTCCCCAATGACATGTAACATCAAATGCCCCATAGTAATATTAGCAGCCAATCGAACCCCCAAAGTAACTGGACGGATTAACACACTAACCCTTTCAATTAACACAAGCAGCGGAATCAACCCTACTGGACTTCCAGTAGGAACTAGCTGAGCCGCCCTCCGATCTCAAGAATAACCTCAACCGCTTAAAATCAAACACAACCAAACAACCATCGCCAAAACAAAAGTTAAGGACAAATGCCTAGTAGGACTGAAGACATCAGGCACTATGCCAGAAACATTTACAATAAAAAGAACCAAAAACAAAGAAACCTGCCCTAGAGCAAACCCACCAAAAAACTTTCCTGAACAACTCTTTACTAAACCAAGAACAAGCTCAACCAAAGAAAACCTGACAAGCGAAACCCCAGAAGCCCTAGCCCAAACCTGCATCAAAGAGATTAACAAGCCAGCAAACCCACTCAACCACACCAACCCCCAAACACTAAACCTAGACTGCACACCAGCATCCAAAGACGAAAAAATATCTATCAACATTTTATTAACCACTAATATCTAAGACCCTCATCAATAAATACACAAATACAAAAAAATCCAAACAACATCAACAAAGTGTCAATACCAGGCAGCAGCCTCAAACCCGAAATGGTGCGAAACAGAAAAATGGTGCAAATAACACCGCACTGTACAAACAATTAAAAAAGCCCTCCCAATCAACACATGTAACCCATGAAACCCAGTTATTACAAAAAAAGTAGAACCATAGACCCTATCAGCAACCGTAAAAGAAGCCTCTTCATACTCTCCCCACTGAAGAACCGTAAAATACAAACCTAAAAAAACAGTCAAACACAATCCATATAAAGCCTCCTCACGACTTCCTGCCATCAGCGCATGATGTGCCCAAGTCACACTAACTCCTGAACCAAGCAATACAGCCGTATTCAACAAAGGAACCTTAAACGGATTTAATGGTATAATACCCACCGGAGGTCAAACACAACCCAACTCGACAGTTGGAGCAAGTCTCCTATGGAAAAACCCCCAAAAAAAAGCAAAAAAAAAGCACACCTCAGAGAAAATAAACAAAACCATCCCCCAACGAAGATTAGTCCCGACTCATCTAGTATGATACCCTTGATAAGTCCCCTCACGCACCACATCTCGCCACCATTGAACCATAGTCATAACAATTACCACAACCCCCAACACTATTAGGGCACTCCCCTTTCCATGAAACCACCTAACCAAACCCACAGTCAAAAACAGAGCTCCACTAGCCGCTGTAAAAGGCCACGGACTAAATTCCACCAAGTGAAAAGGATTACGCAGCATTTTAATAAAATTTATTCACAACTAAACAACCAAAACCTTCGCAATCTGCCTATTTGAATGAAACGAAGCCGGGAAAATCCCATCCTGTCACTCAAAAGAAGTCCCCAAGGCTCTCCCTCACACAACAGATCGCTGAGAAATAAAAGACTCTAAAAGCATAAATATAAACAACAACACAGAAACAAAAGACACCAAAGAACCCCAAGAAGATACCACGTTTCACTTCGCAAACCTATCCGGATAATCGGAGTATCGACGTGGTATCCCAGCCAACCCCAAAAAATGTTGAGGGAAAAAAGTTAAATTAACACCAACAAACATCAGAACAAAATGAACCTTACTCCACACAACATGAAAAGTAACACCAGAAATTAATGGATATCAATACCTAAAAGCCCTAAACAACGCAAACACAGCCCCCATCCTCAATACATAATGAAAATGAGCTACAACATAATAAGTGTCATGCAATACAATATCAAGAGAAGAGTTAGATAAAACAATTCCAGTTAACCCCCCAACCGTAAATAAGAAGATAAAACCCAAAGCTCACATAATAGGGGGCTCAGTCTTAATAACAAACCCATGAATAGTAGCCAGTCACCTAAAAACCTTAATCCCAGTTGGCACAGCAATAATTATAGTTGCAGCGGTGAAGTAAGCCCGAGTATCAACATCCATCCCGACAGTAAACATATGATGAGCCCAAACAATAAACCCTAAAACACCAATAGACACAATTGCATACACCATCCCTAGATAACCAAAAACCTGCTTCTTCCCAGCATAATGTATTACAATATGAGAAATTATCCCAAACCCAGGCAAAATCAAAATATACACCTCAGGATGCCCAAAAAACCAAAACAAATGTATATACAAAATGGGATCCCCCCCTCCAGTTGGGTCAAAAAATGACGTGTTTAAATTCCGATCAGTAAGTAACATAGTAATAGCACCAGCCAACACAGGCAAAGCCGCAACCAGCAAAACCGCTGTTACCGTCACAGCCCACACAAACAAAGGGATACGCTCAGCGATCAGCCCAGGGGACCGCATATTCCCAACCGTAGAAATAAAATTAATAGCCCCCAAAATAGAAGAGGCACCTGCAAGATGCAACGAAAAAATAGCCAAATCCACTGAAGCCCCAGAATGAGCCACATTCCCAGACAAGGGAGGATACACTGTCCAACCAGTCCCAACCCCACTTTCCACCAACGAAGACCTCAACAACAGAAAAAGAGCTGGCACAAGCAATCAAAACCTCAAGTTGTTTAGCCGCGGAAAAGCCATATCCGGAGCCCCAACTATAAGAGGAATAAGCCAATTCCCAAAGCCACCAATTATCATAGGCATTACCAAAAAGAAAATTATCATAAAAGCATGTGCCGTAACAATCACATTGTACAATTGATCATCACCCAATAACCTCCCTGGTTGCCCTAACTCTGCCCGAATCAAAAGCCTCAAAGCTAATCCAATCAGCCCAGACCACAAAGCTAACAACAAATACAACGTACCAATATCCTTATGATTTGTAGAACACAATCACCGCAA